TGTAATGATCAATAAATTGAGTTGAATTCTATATCTATATGTATCAACATCCTACTACCCGTTTATTCTATAGATATATATATATGGAGTTGACAAACAACCAATACCAATTTTATTCTTTCTTAGTTTAGATTATAAATGGAAATGGGGCGTGGCCAAGTGGTAAGGCAACGGGTTTTGGTCCCGCTATTCGGAGGTTCGAATCCTTCCGTCCCAGAGGGTTTTTATGCTATTGCTATAGTATTCCTATTATTGCTATAGATAATGGAGTGGTCAGGAGTAATTTTAATTTAAATATCTGTTCGAATCTCATTAACAAATGATCAAGTTCCATAACATATGTTTTATAACATATTTTTTGGAGCCAATCTATCTTTTTCTATTTCATTTTTTTAGGTATTTCGTGGTTGACTCTAATGAAAAATTGGAAATCTATGGAACGATTGAGGCAGGGATGGTTTATCCTATTCTTTTTATTCACTTTATGACAAGATTTTATTATTGAAATATTACTCAACCCTACCCCTATGTTAAACAAAATACATATAAATAATATAATTTAATTTTAATATAATTAAAATGAGGAAATATTGAACTTATATGGTATGTATGTATCGTTCTATTTCACTGCAAATAATTTTTATATTTTTCTTTTCGTAATCAGATGAAAAGAATAAAGATTCAAATCTTTACTTATATCATTTTATCATTTTTTGATCCACTTGCGAAAAAAAAAATTGGATTATTTCTTCTTTATCTTTGATCTATTTATCTATTTTAAATCAGTGATGAGTCAAGGAAAGACTTATCGGATTAAACATGCTGCTTATTGGCGAATTTCCTTCAAAGAAGATAGTATTTCTAAATAGGAAACTTTTTCAATTATAGATATTTTTTTTTATAAATACTTTATTTAATTAATATTAATTATTTCTTGTCAGTTGAATCTTTGGTATTGAAAAAGTAGGAAATAGGATAATCTATCCTATTTAGTCACTTGAAGATGCAGAGTCAATAAGTAATTCGTTTATATATAGTTATAATTATATACTTTCTATTATTTTCTATTATATAGATACTTTTTATGTATGTTAAAATAGATTTATGGATGTTAAAGATATTGTCTTGCTAAAACTTTTTCATAAAAATCGTTCCACATACAGATATCACATCATATTCTTTTTTTAAAATTAAGAATATAAAAAGTCTAGATTACGATGTTTATGTACAACTGAACCAATGACTATTCATGATTCCATAATTGAATCAATTCCATACTGGTTCCAAATTAGAGGAATGTGATGGTAAAACTTCGTTTGAAACGATGTGGTAGAAAGCAACGTGCGACTTGAAGGACACGATCCGTTGTGGATTTTTAGATCCACCATCTTATTTTCGATTTATCGAGGAATGAAGATGCTCTTGTCTCGACATCGTTTGTTCTGTTACACCTGAATCCTTTGTTTTTTTGTTGGGTTGTAAATAGTCTACGATGGAGCTCGAGTCGAAAAGTCGAAAGGATTAATTCATTTATGGGGGGCAAGGATCTAGGGTTACTGCCAATCAATCAATTGGAACAACTTCGTAAACGTATCTTCTATATATAATAATAATATAGAAATCAAAAGGATCCAATCCAATTTCAACAAGTTTTGTTTTTAAATTGGAAACTTGTTGTAATTGATCAAACTTTTTCGATTCAAAGTGTATTACGCGGGAATCAACTGTCCATCGGATTCTTTGATAGAAAGAAATCAAATTTCAAATATTTCCAATTCAAATGAAAAGGTATGTTGCTGCCATTTTGAAAGTATTAAGAAGCACCGAAGTAATGTCTAAACCCAATGATTTAAAATAAAGATTAAAGGATCCAAGAACAAGTAAACCCATTTTAATTGTCTCGATAGTCTCAATAACTGGATCATCCAAATCTAATTTTAAACGAGACAAAAAAAGCGGGTAAAGACAACTCAATAAATGAAATTGACTAAAGAGAAGAATTTACTTTTGAGCTATTTTAGAGTTATTCAACTTGAGTTATGAGTACGAATGGTTTCTTTTAAATTTTCAGGAAGGACAAAAAACGAATGAAATTAAAGTCTAATTGATTTTCTAGGTTCATTCGAATCAAATCATTTTTTTCTCGAGCCGTACGAGGATAAAACTTCCTATACGGTTCTAGGGGGGGTATTGTTCGTCTACATCTATCCCAATGAGCCGTCTATCGAATCGTTGCAATTGATGTTCGATCCCGAAGAGAAGGAAAAGATCTTAGAAAAGTGGGGTTTTATGATCCAATGAAGAATCAAACTTATTTAAATGTTCCTGCTATTCTATACTTCCTTGAAAGGGGTGCTCAACCTACAGGAACTGTTCAGAATCTTTTAAAGAAAGCAGAAGTTTTTAAAGAACTTCCGTCTAATTAAACAAAATTCTTTTAAATTTAAAGAAATACCAAGGGGGGGTAGCGACTTCTATATAACTTTGTATAATTTTTCTT